ATAAAAAGAAGGATGCATATCAAAAAGTATAATGCATCTCATCTGTATATCATATGAAGTTAAGGAATGAATATATAGCGGGTAGCGGGAATCGAACCCGCATCGTTAGCTTGGAAGGCTAGGGGTTATAGTCGACGTTGGTTGATCATTTTTAACATCTCTAATTCAAAACCGAACATGAGATTTTGATTTCATTCGGCTCCTTTATGGAAGATCTATGTATTCCCACCAGAGAAAAAATGAGATCCATAACATCTATGTCAGCTTTTTTTACGAATGCATCTAAAGCTACTTGCTTTTTAGATGATCCCTATAGAAGAGGGGATTCTATAAAATCTTTCTAGTCTCTAGTCTAGTTACTTCGTTCCCTATTTCTTTTCTACTCGTGGGATCCTAAGGAAAAGAATTTTGTTTCTACCGAGCTGAAAAAAGAAGACGAGGGTTCTAGTAAACCAAAACCATCATTTTCTAGCTATTTGGCTTCAATCTTCCCCTTTTTCAGCGCAAAAATTGAAGATTTAGTTACGATTGAAAGTTTTGTATTATCATCCATAGATCCTTTATTAATACTCATTCAATTGGAAGAATTGAACCAATCAAAAAAATTATGCTTCTCGACTCCATAATCCAATTTTTTTATTAAAATTATGATTGCCTTTTGGATAGAAATCGTGAGAATGTATATTCTTTCCTCAAATGGCCTATTGAGGGGTAAAGGATGAAATCTTTTTAAGAAATAAAGTTTTTGATCGGAATCTTAAATATGAAAAAAATGGAAAGACCCCTTAACTATTGAAATTGTTAATAGAACGAATCACACTTTTACCACTAAACTATACCCGCTACATATTCATTATTGGATAGAAATGGATCATTTGTCCAACAAAGTAATTAGACGCAGTCAAGATAGCATCATAATCATGAAAATTCCAGCATGAACACGTATTTTGTTCCGCCGCAGCGCGGGATTCAAAACTTAAACTTAATAGGTGAATAGCAAAAAGTTTAGTCAAAATTTAATAGTGTACTAAAGTCATAAGATAAGTATTTTTTTTTTTGAAATCTCCTTTCACTTGAACCGCCAGATTTTCTGAATTCGGGTAAATTGGGCCTCAAACTTTCAACCTTGTCCTTTGCTTTGAATCAAGTAAATGATTTCTAGAACTTTCATTTAGAATGAAATTGGTTTTTCATTAATGAAAAACGAATCTTATACTTAAGAATAAGAAAAGAAAGACGAAAAATAGTAGTACTATATTACTATATACTATAATAGTATTATAGAACACTTTTACTGTTTTTACTAGAAAGACTAAATATTTTAATTTAGACTCATTTAGACTCTAATTTACTAGAGTTACTATGTAAGGTAGTATAATATACTAAGAATAAATAGAGAATCTCTAATATTTCTCTAATATTTAATATTGAAATAGAATATTTCAATATAGAATAGATTCTATATTAATAGATAATTTGAGATAATTTTTTAAAGAATTTCTAAGATAATCTATCTATTAGAATCTTATCTAATTTCTAAGAATTAGAAGAATTAGGAATGGCAAGAAATTTTACTCTTCTTGTTTCAATAACAATTTTTCTTCGTCGGAGAAAAAGAAGTACTGGCCGGGCCAGTACTTCTACTTAACCAGGCCGGGTAAACGAACCTTTTGTACCTTTTGTACAAAATAAAAGAAGTAAGGTATTCTTTTTATTGGAGAAATCTGTTTCGAATCATTGAAGGAAAATAAGAATCTTTCTCAATCTTGACTTCACGTGTGAAATCACATGATAAATTTCCAATTTGGAATGGGGAGAGATGGCTGAGTGGACTAAAGCGTCGGATTGCTAATCCGTTGTACGAATAATTTGTACCGAGGGTTCGAATCCCTCTTTCTCCGACCCCCCGATCACTTGAGATTTTAGAATTGGAAGAAATCTTGATTATTTTATTTTATGAATCTTTTATCTTTATCTAGCATCTATTCCATTTATTTATACATTTACCTATGAAAAATAAAGTAAAAAGAAATCTCATCTCTTTTTTTATTCTTCACGCCCAGGATTACGCCCCGGATCATTAGATAAGAATCCGAAGATGAAGAGAGAAACAAAGAATATTACTACTGTGTAAACAAATAGTTTAAGAGTAAGCATTACAAATCTCCAATAAGATAAGATCATTCTATTTTAATATTTTAAGGAAATCGATCACCTATATTACGACACACACTATACATTATCTTGATATCTTGATATAATGTAATAAGATTCGTATTTTTTCGTTACCAAAAATTTCTTACCATATCCATATCTTAAAGGAAAGGTTAGAACAAAAAAAATAAGCTGATTAAAGATGAAGATAATTGCCCCTTCCCTTATTCAATTTCAATAGAAAATACCAGAATTTCGCTTTTTGAATCGAGGGTTCCTAATGTCCAGACTTATCTGAATCTTATTTATGATCTTATTGATTTTCAGAATCAAAATCTCATCTTTTTTTTTATCGAAGAAATTATGAATTGAATAGAGATTTCATTTTTATCGAAAACTTAAAGCAGCTTGCCAAACAAAGGCTAAGAGAAAAAAGAGTACAGGGATAACCGGCATAACGTCTACGATTGGATTGAAAAAGGCATAAGCCTCGGGCAATTTGGCGAAGAAAAAACTACTCGAATAAAGGGTAGAATTAAGACAGATACAGATTAAACTAAAGATATTAAACATAACAAATATTTTTTCTTGTTCTTAAAGATTCAAATTAAATTGAAATGATAATAAATTATCAGATTGTATTGAGTTGTTTTTCTGAGGGAAATTTTAAAATAAAAAGGCAGATAAAAGAAAGAAATTCTTCTTTTTATTTGACTTCTCCGCAATCAAGAATCCTTCCTTATATTCTCCAATCAAATAAGAATACAAGGAATTCTATTTTCATACAATATCTTAACATACAATATATTAATTGAATTCTAAGTAATGATCAATTAATCTTTTTAATTCTATATTCTATATCTATTGTGTTGAATCCTAGCGACAACATGTCCTATATTTCTTTTGGTTGGTTATTGACGAATAACCAATATTTATCTAAGTTTTTCTTAGACCAAATCAAAATGGGGCGTGGCCAAGTGGTAAGGCAACGGGTTTTGGTCCCGTTACTCGGAGGTTCGAATCCTTCCGTCCCAGATCGTTTGCATCATAAACGAAATATTCTTCTCTATTGAAAATTTCATTCAACAATTTTCTGTTTAATGTTGGATACAATGTTATCCAATTTGAATTCTAAGAAGAATTCTTAGAATCATATATTTTTATTTTTTTACTAAAGCATTTTATTCTTAAATATTCGTGATTATTTTCGTTAACGATTCTTTGTTTTATATGAAGGAGATGGATGTGAAAAGATCAGAATCCTCGGATTCTGATTTTCTCTTTGATCTTACCTTACACGAGACTTTTTCTACTTCATACTAATGAAAATAAAGAAACTTTATTCTCAAGCTATCTCTCTTTTTTCAATTCAATGAAAATCAGATTCAATTGGAGATGGTCAATAATAAGTAAATCATAATATTAGAATCATAAAATCATATTTCATAAATACATAATTCTTAAATCAGAATATATATTGTATATTCTTCTTATTAAGAATATCTTATTCTTCTATAATTGAAATATTTATGAATAGTTCAATAAAATATTTAGTTTAGTATAGTATTTAGTTAGTAGTTAGTATAGTATTTAGTTAAAGTGGATAAAAACTTTTATCCATTCATGTCATGGGGATTTATTTTTCATTTGAATGAAAGTAAAGTAAAAGGCTTTTTTTTTGAGGTTTCTAATTCCTTTTTTTTTTTAAGAAAAAGGAAAAAGAGGGATCTTTTATGATGGACAATCCCGAAAGATCTGTTGAAGATGTAAATAAGTTTGCTTAAAACTGATTTGTTTTTTTTTTTTGTTATATTATTCATATATTCATATGAGAAAATATGGGGTAATTTTAAGTGAAATCCTTTCCGGATAAACACTTATCTATAAGTGTAGATTATTGCCAATGACTATTCATGATTCCATATTGAATCAATTGCATATGGTTCCAAATTCAAATAAAATTAGAGGGATGTTATGGTAAAACTTCGTTTGAAACGATGTGGTAGAAAGCAACGTGCGACTTGAAGGACATGATTGGCTGTGGATTCTGACATCCACCATTTTCTATACGAATGAAGATGCTCTTGTCTCGACATAGTTTGTTCTGCTAGGAACCTGATTGAATTCGTCTTGGGTTGCTAAATAAAGAAAAGATACTAATGGTATATAAAGGTATAGCATATGATGGAGCTCGAGCAAAAATGATTGATTTTCATTTATCGGAGGAATAATCTAGGGTTAGTGATAATCAATAAGTTAGACCAACTTTGTAAATAGATCATCAATATCTAAATATAGATAAATGGAGAGGTTCCAATTTGAACAAGTTTGAAATGAAAAAAAGAATCAAATTTGTCGAAATTTTCAAACTGTTTCGATCAAGAGTGTATCACAAAGGAATCAATCTTTCGTATGATTTTTCCCTTTTCCATAGAAAAAACAAAAGGTATGTTGCTGCCTTTTTGAAAAGGAGTAAGGATCACCGAAGTAATGTCTAAACCCAATGATTTTACAAAACGCAAAGCAAAGATAACAAATTCCGGAACAAGGAAACACTATTTTAACTTGTCTTAATAATTGGATCAGAATGAGTAAAAAAAAAAAGAGATCCGAAAGGAGACAAAAAAAGAGGTTAGAGACAGCTCAAGAAATTCTAAGGATTTCCTTTCAAACTCTTTCAAAACTATCCAACTTGAGTTAGGAGTACAAATGAAATTTCTTTTTCTGTAAAGAAGGAAAAAAAAAGGCTCAAATTACAGTCTAATTCTTTATGGATCCATTTATCTTTCTATTTCTATCTATCTATATCTATCTATATAGATAGATATAGATAGATAGAAATTCTAGAAATTAGAATCATTTTTTCTTGAGCCGTATGAGGAGAAAACTTCCTATACGTTTCTAGGGGGGCATCTTTTATCTACATCTATCCCAATGGGTCATCTATCGAATCGTTGCAATTGATGTTCGATCCCGAAGAGAAGGAAGAGATCTTCTAAAAGTGGGTTTTTATGATCCGATAAAGAATCAAACTTATTCAAATGCTTCTGCTATTTTATATTTCCTTGAAAAAGGTGCTCAACCCACAGGAACTGTTTATGATATTTTAAGGAAGGCAGAATTCTTTAAAGAATTTCGAGTTTCTTTTGATAAAAAAAGAAAGGGAAAACAAGAATCATGAATAAAAAAAGGATAGGGTAACTAGTACCTATCCTTTTTTTATTCAAAGTTTCTTCTTTTCTTGTTCTATTCATACTTATTTTATTCTTCTTTTTCTTCTTCGTATTTTTTTCTTGCTTCTTTTTGTGGAACCCCCCCTCCCAACAAGGGGGGGATAATCTTTCTTCTTGTATTTGTATTGTACCTTTCTTTATTTTGATTAAAGAAAACCGCTATTTTTTTTATCTCTATCTTTTCCTTATTTTTTTCCGCTCAAAGTTTGATTCTTTATGTTGTGCTAATTCAACACAAATTTCTATATAATTTCTTGAAATTTGTTTTCTAAAAAGTCCATTCATATTGACAATGGCGTATCAAACAAATATAATTTGATCGTATATAAATAGATCTTTTTATCCCCATTCCCTATTGGCTCTTTCCTTCACTTTAGTAAAATAGATGAGTTTGCTGGATTTTTTTTTCGATCATATCTACACTTCATATTGATCCGGGTTGCTAACTCAACGGTAGAGTACTCGGCTTTTAATTGCGACTATGATCTTTTACACATTTGGATGAAGTAATTCGTCTAGACTATTGGTAGAGTTTATGAGACCGCGACTGATCCTGAAAGGTAATGAATGGAAAAAGAAGCATGTCGTAAAAAGAATAATAATAATATAAGATATAAGAATAGAAAAAGAAGATTTCTATTACTCATAATAGAAATAGAACGAGAATCTTTCTTTTTCTATTTTAGAACGATTTGAAAGTTTAGTAAAGTATTTTGGGTCTAGTGAATAAATGGATAGAGCCTTATGGCTCCAATTCGAGTAAGACAAAAAAGCAACGAGCTTCCCTTCTTAATTTGAATGATTACCCGATCAAATTACTAATTATACGTTAAAAATAGATTAGTACCTGATGTGGGAAAAGGTTCTCTTGTGAATTGTGAGTGGACCATTGATTCTTTTTTTTATTAATCCTAATTATTCTTTCTTTTTATTGTGGATTGAAGACGGATGTGTAGAAGAAATAGTATAGTGATAAAAAAAAAGAATCTTTTTCCAAAGTCAAAAGAGTTATTGGGTTGCGAAAATAAAAGATTTTTACCCTTTTTTCTTATTGTTATTTTATATTTTAGATTTTCTTTCTTTTCTTGTTATTCTAGTTATATTAACAAGGAAAAGAAAACCAAATTGGATAGAAAGGAAAAGGAAAAAGATTCTGTAGATTGGGCTTTCTGTCTCCGGGGTATATATTCTTTATTTGTTCTTACTTTTATAGAATCTTTTACTTCTTAGATTATCATTCTGTTTTTTACGTCACAGTACAGTATAAAAACAGTAGAAAAGTATATATTATAAATAGTATCTTAGTATAAGAGAAACAATATACTACATACAACATACGCATACGCCGTTCTGACCATATTGCACTATGTATCATTTCATAACACAAGAAGTGCCTCTCTTTTTTAGTTACAGTAGAAATGTATTTAAATGGCAGGATTACAAGGATATTTAGATTGAAAAAAGATAGATTTCGGCAACAAAACTTCCTATATCCGCTACTCTTTCAGGAATATATTTACTCACTTGCTCATTATCATAACTTCAATAGTTTGATTTTTTACGAACCTGTGGAAATTATCGGTTATGACAATAAATCTAGTTTAGTACTTGTGAAACGTTTAATTACTCGAATGTATCAACAGAAATCTTTGATTTCTTCGGTGAATGATTCTAACCAAAATGAATTTTGGGGGCACAAGAATTCTTTTTCTTCTCATTTTTCTTCTCAAATGGTATCAGAAGGTTTTGGAGTCATTCTGGAAATTCCATTCTCGTCGCGATTAGTATCTTCCCTTGAAGAAAAAAGAATACCAAAATCTCAGAATTTACGATCTATTCATTCAATATTTCCTTTTTTAGAGGATAAATTATTACATATAAATTATGTGTCAGATCTACTAATACCCCATCCCATCCATCTGGAGATCTTGGTTCAAATCCTTCAATGCTGGATCAAAGATGTTCCTTCTTTGCATTTATTACGATTGTTTTTCCACGAATATCATAATTTGAATAGTCTCATTACTTCAAAGAAATCCATTTACGTCTTTTCAAAAAGAAAGAAAAGATTCTTTTGGTTCTTACATAATTCTTATGTATATGAATGCGAATA